GTTAATGTAGCTTAAACTTAAAGCAAGGCACTGAAAATGCCTAGATGAGTATACCAACTCCATAAACACATAGGTTTGGTCCCAGCCTTCCTGTTAACTTTCAACAGACTTACACATGCAAGCATCCACGCCCCGGTGAGTAACGCCCTCCAAATCAATAAGACTAAGAGGAGCAGGTATCAAGCACACATCTTGTAGCTTATAACGCCTCGCTTAACCACACCCCTACGGGAGACAGCAGTGACAAAAATTAAGCCATAAACGAAAGTTTGACTAAGCCATGTTGACTAGGGTTGGTAAATCTCGTGCCAGCCACCGCGGTCATACGATTAACCCAAGCTAACAGGAATACGGCGTAAAACGTGTTAAAGCACTACATCAAATAGAGTTAAATTCTAATTAAACCGTAAAAAGCCATAATTACAACAAAAATAAATGACGAAAGTAACCCTACTGCAGCTGATACACTATAGCTAAGACCCAAACTGGGATTAGATACCCCACTATGCTTAGCCCTAAACACAAATAATTACAAAAACAAGATTATTCGCCAGAGTACTACCGGCAACAGCCCGAAACTCAAAGGACTTGGCGGTGCTTTATACCCTTCTAGAGGAGCCTGTTCTATAATCGATAAACCCCGATAAACCTCACCAATCCTTGCTAATACAGTCTATATACCGCCATCTTCAGCAAACCCTAAAAAGGAACAAAAGTAAGCTCAATCACAACACATAAAGACGTTAGGTCAAGGTGTAACCCATGGAATGGGAAGAAATGGGCTACATTTTCTACCTTAAGAAAATTAATACGAAAGCCATTATGAAATTAATGACCAAAGGAGGATTTAGTAGTAAACTAAGAATAGAGTGCTTAGTTGAATCAGGCCATGAAGCACGCACACACCGCCCGTCACCCTCCTCAAGTAAATACAATGCACTCAAGCCTATTTACACGCATCAACTACATGAGAGGAGACAAGTCGTAACAAGGTAAGCATACTGGAAAGTGTGCTTGGATAAATCAAGATATAGCTTAACCAAAGCACCTAGTTTACACCTAGAAGATTTCACACATTATGAATATCTTGAACTATATCTAGCCCAATTTCCCCCATCTAAACTACCAAAACGGCCTAAAACAAAACATTTACCCCAATTAAAGTATAGGAGATAGAAATTTTAAACATGGCGCTATAGAGAAAGTACCGTAAGGGAATGATGAAAGAAAAAGAATTAAAGTACAAAAAAGCAAAGATTAACCCTTGTACCTTTTGCATAATGAATTAACGAGCAAAAAACTTAACAAAACGAATTTTAGCTAAGTAACCCGAAACCAGACGAGCTACTCATGGGCAGTTTATCAGAACCAACTCATCTATGTGGCAAAATAGTGAGAAGACCCATAAGTAGAGGTGACATGCCTAACGAGCCTGGTGATAGCTGGTTGTCCAGAAAATGAATTTTAGTTCAGCTTTAAAGATACCAAAAATATAAATAAATCTCACTGTATCTTTAAAAGTTAGTCTAAAAAGGTCCAGCCTTTTAGAAATGGATACAACCTTCACTAGAGAGTAAGACTTTACAACACCATAGTAGGCCCAAAAGCAGCCATCAATTAAGAAAGCGTTAAAGCTCAACAATAAAAACAAAATTAATCCCAACAATAATACAGCTAACTCCTAGACCTAGTACTGGACTACTCTATTGTTAAATAGAAGCAATAATGTTAATATGAGTAACAAGAAATATTTTCTCCCTGCACAAGTTTAAGTCAGTATCTGATAATATTCTGATTGTTAACAGTAAATAAAAACAGCCTAACGATAAATAATTTATTAATTATACTGTTAACCCAACACAGGAGTGCACCCAGGAAAGATTAAAAGAAGTAAAAGGAACTCGGCAAACACGAACCCCGCCTGTTTACCAAAAACATCACCTCCAGCATTTCCAGTATTGGAGGCACTGCCTGCCCAGTGACTAAACGTTAAACGGCCGCGGTATCCTGACCGTGCAAAGGTAGCATAATCATTTGTTCTCTAAATAAGGACTTGTATGAACGGCCACACGAGGGTTTTACTGTCTCTTACTTCCAATCAGTGAAATTGACCTCCCCGTGAAGAGGCGGGAATAAACTAACAAGACGAGAAGACCCTATGGAGCTTTAACTAACTAGTCCAAAAGAAATAAATCTAACCACTAAGGGATAACAACATCCTTTATGGGCTAGCAGTTTTGGTTGGGGTGACCTCGGAGAACAAGAGATCCTCCGAGCGATTTTAAAGGCTAGACTTACAAGTCAAACCAAATTATCGCTTATTGATCCAAAAAACTTGATCAACGGAACAAGTTACCCTAGGGATAACAGCGCAATCCTATTCAAGAGTCCATATCGACAATAGGGTTTACGACCTCGATGTTGGATCAGGACATCCTGGTGGTGCAACCGCTATCAAAGGTTCGTTTGTTCAACGATTAAAGTCCTACGTGATCTGAGTTCAGACCGGAGCAATCCAGGTCGGTTTCTATCTGTTATGTATTTCTCCCAGTACGAAAGGACAAGAGAAATAAGGCCAACTTCAACAAAGCGCCTTAAACCAATTAATGACCCTATCTCAATTAATTTTACAAACAAAACCTGCCCTAGAAAAGGGCCTAGTTAAGGTGGCAGAGCCCGGTAATTGCGTAAAACTTAAACCTTTATACTCAGAGATTCAAATCCTCTCCTTAACAATATGTTTATAATTAACATTCTAACACTCATTATTCCCATTCTTCTAGCTGTAGCTTTCCTTACACTAGTTGAACGAAAAGTCCTAGGCTACATACAACTCCGAAAAGGCCCAAACGTCGTAGGACCATACGGCTTACTCCAACCCATCGCTGATGCAATTAAACTTTTCATTAAAGAACCCCTACGACCTGCCACATCCTCAATCTCAATATTTATTCTAGCCCCCATTTTAGCTCTGACCCTAGCCTTAACCATATGAATCCCCCTACCCATACCCTACCCCCTCATTAATATAAACTTAGGGGTCCTCTTCATATTAGCCATATCAAGCTTAGCTGTATACTCAATTCTCTGATCAGGCTGAGCCTCCAACTCAAAATATGCTCTCATCGGAGCCCTACGAGCAGTAGCACAAACAATTTCATACGAAGTAACACTAACAATTATCCTACTATCAATCTTACTAATAAACGGATCTTTCACCCTCTCCACACTAATTATTACACAAGAACAAGTATGACTAATCTTCCCAGCATGACCTCTAGCAATAATATGATTCATCTCAACACTAGCAGAAACAAACCGAGCACCATTTGACCTGACCGAAGGAGAGTCCGAACTAGTATCGGGCTTCAACGTAGAATATGCCGCAGGGCCTTTTGCCCTATTTTTTATGGCAGAATATGCAAATATTATTATAATAAACATCTTCACAACAACCCTCTTCTTAGGAGCATTTCACAGCCCATACATACCAGAACTTTACACAATTAACTTTATCATCAAATCACTCCTACTTACAATCACTTTCCTATGAATCCGAGCATCCTACCCCCGGTTCCGTTACGACCAACTAATACACTTATTATGAAAAAATTTCCTACCCCTAACACTAGCCCTATGTATGTGACACGTGTCACTACCCATTCTCCTATCAAGCATCCCCCCACAAACATAAGAAATATGTCTGACAAAAGAATTACTTTGATAGAGTAAATAATAGAGGTTTAAATCCTCTTATTTCTAGAACTATAGGAATTGAACCTACTCCTAAGAGCCCAAAACTCTTCGTGCTCCCAATTGCACCAAATTCTAATAGTAAGGTCAGCTAATTAAGCTATCGGGCCCATACCCCGAAAATGTTGGTTTATATCCTTCCCGTACTAATAAACCCAACCATTTTTATTATTATTCTAATAACCGTTATACTTGGAACCGCTATCGTCATAATTAGCTCCCACTGACTACTCATCTGAATCGGATTTGAAATAAATATACTCGCCATTATCCCCATTATAATAAAAAAACATAACCCACGAGCCACAGAAGCATCAACCAAATATTTCCTAACTCAATCAACAGCCTCAATATTACTAATAATAGCTATTATCATTAATTTAATATTCTCAGGCCAATGAACCGTAACAAAACTATTTCACCCAACAGCCTCCATACTCATAACAATAGCCCTCGCTATAAAACTAGGAATAGCTCCATTCCACTTTTGAGTCCCAGAAGTAACACAAGGTATCCCCTTATCCTCAGGCCTAATCCTACTTACATGGCAAAAACTAGCACCCATATCTGTACTTTACCAAATTTTCCCATCCATCAACCTAAACCTAATCTTAACCCTATCAATTCTATCCATCATAATTGGAGGCTGAGGAGGACTAAACCAAACCCAACTACGAAAAATCATAGCCTACTCATCAATCGCCCACATAGGCTGAATAACAGCAATCTTACCATATAACCCCACCATAATACTATTAAACCTAATTATTTATATTACCATAACCTCCACTATATTTCTACTATTCATAGCTAACTCAACCACAACCACCCTATCACTATCACACACATGAAATAAAATACCCATCATAACAACTCTAGCCCTCGTCACCCTCTTATCAATAGGAGGACTCCCCCCACTATCAGGATTTATACCAAAATGAATAATTATCCAAGAGATAACAAAAAATAACAGCATTATCTTACCCACCTTTATAGCAATCACAGCACTACTAAACTTATATTTCTACATACGACTCACATATTCTACCACACTCACAATATTTCCCTCCACAAACAATATAAAAATGAAATGACAATTCTCGACCACAAAACGAATAACCCTCCTACCAACTTTAACCGTGCTATCTACCATGCTCCTACCACTCACACCGATCCTCTCAATTCTAGAATAGGAATTTAGGTTAAATAGACCAAGAGCCTTCAAAGCCCTAAGCAAGTATAATTTACTTAATTCCTGATAAGGACTGCAAGATCATATCTTACATCAATTGAATGCAAATCAACCACTTTAATTAAGCTAAATCCTTACTAGACTGGTGGGCTCCACCCCCACGAAACTTTAGTTAACAGCTAAATACCCTAAATAACTGGCTTCAATCTACTTCTCCCGCCGCGAAGAAAAAAAGGCGGGAGAAGCCCCGGCAGAGTTTGAAGCTGCTTCTTTGAATTTGCAATTCAACATGTTAATTCACTACAGGACTTGGTAAAAAGAGGAATCAAACCTCTGTTCTTAGATTTACAGTCTACTGCTTTACTCAGCCATTTTACCCATGTTCATCAACCGCTGACTATTTTCAACCAACCACAAAGACATCGGCACCCTCTACCTTCTGTTCGGTGCCTGAGCTGGCATAGTAGGGACCGCCTTAAGCTTACTAATTCGCGCTGAACTAGGTCAACCCGGAACCCTACTTGGAGATGACCAGATCTACAATGTAATTGTAACTGCACACGCATTCGTAATAATTTTCTTTATAGTAATACCTATTATGATTGGGGGGTTTGGCAACTGGCTAGTCCCTCTAATAATTGGAGCCCCTGACATAGCATTTCCTCGGATAAATAATATAAGCTTTTGACTCCTTCCCCCCTCTTTCCTATTACTTCTGGCATCCTCTATAGTTGAAGCCGGAGCAGGAACAGGTTGAACCGTGTATCCTCCTCTAGCAGGTAATCTAGCCCATGCAGGAGCCTCAGTAGACCTAACTATTTTCTCCCTGCACCTAGCAGGCATCTCTTCAATTCTAGGGGCCATTAATTTTATCACAACCATCATTAACATGAAACCCCCTGCAATATCACAATACCAAACTCCTCTATTTGTGTGATCTGTCTTAATTACTGCCGTACTACTCCTCCTTTCACTTCCTGTATTAGCAGCTGGCATCACAATACTACTAACAGACCGAAACCTAAACACAACCTTCTTTGACCCAGCAGGAGGAGGAGACCCTATCTTATATCAACACCTATTCTGATTCTTTGGACACCCTGAAGTATACATTCTTATTTTACCTGGATTTGGAATAATCTCCCACATCGTGACCTACTACTCAGGGAAAAAAGAACCATTCGGGTATATAGGGATAGTATGAGCCATAATATCAATCGGGTTTCTAGGATTTATCGTATGAGCCCATCATATATTTACAGTCGGAATAGACGTCGATACACGGGCTTACTTCACATCAGCTACCATAATTATCGCTATCCCAACTGGAGTAAAAGTCTTCAGTTGATTAGCAACACTTCACGGAGGCAATATCAAATGGTCCCCCGCCATAATATGAGCCCTAGGCTTCATCTTCCTTTTTACAGTCGGAGGCTTAACTGGAATTGTCTTAGCTAACTCATCTCTTGATATTGTTCTCCACGATACATACTATGTAGTAGCTCATTTCCACTACGTTCTATCAATAGGAGCTGTGTTCGCCATCATAGGAGGATTCGTACACTGATTTCCTCTATTCTCAGGCTACACTCTTAATGATACATGGGCCAAAATCCACTTCGCAATTATATTTGTAGGTGTTAACATGACCTTCTTCCCACAACATTTCCTAGGATTATCTGGTATGCCACGACGATACTCTGATTACCCAGACGCATATACAATATGAAATACTATTTCATCTATAGGCTCATTTATTTCACTGACAGCAGTAATACTAATAATCTTTATTATCTGAGAAGCATTTGCATCCAAACGAGAGGTCCTGACTGTAGACCTAACCACAACAAATCTAGAGTGACTGAACGGATGCCCCCCACCATACCACACATTTGAAGAACCCACATACGTTAACCTAAAATAAGAAAGGAAGGAATCGAACCCCCTATTATTGGTTTCAAGCCAACACCATAACCACTATGTCTCTCTCAATAAACGAGATGTTAGTAAAATATTACATAATCTTGTCAAAATTAAATTACAGGTGAAAATCCCGTACATCTCATATGGCATATCCCATACAGCTAGGTTTTCAAGACGCAACATCACCCATTATAGAAGAACTGCTACATTTTCACGATCACACACTAATAATTGTTTTCCTAATCAGCTCACTGGTACTTTATATTATTTCACTAATATTAACAACAAAACTAACCCACACCAGCACCATAGACGCACAAGAAGTAGAAACGGTCTGAACTATCCTGCCAGCCATTATTTTAATTATGATTGCTCTCCCATCTTTACGAATTCTATACATAATAGACGAGATCAACAACCCATCCCTCACAGTAAAAACTATAGGACATCAATGATACTGAAGCTATGAATATACAGACTATGAAGACTTAAGCTTCGATTCCTATATAATTCCAACATCAGAACTAAAACCTGGAGAGCTACGACTGCTAGAAGTAGATAACCGAGTTGTACTACCCATAGAAATAACAATTCGAATATTAATCTCCTCCGAGGACGTTCTACACTCATGAGCAGTTCCCTCTCTAGGATTAAAAACAGACGCAATTCCAGGCCGTTTAAATCAAACAACCCTTATGTCGACTCGTCCAGGTCTATTCTACGGCCAATGCTCAGAAATCTGCGGATCAAACCACAGTTTCATACCAATCGTTCTCGAGCTAGTTCCCCTAAAATACTTCGAAAAATGGTCTGCATCAATATTATAAAGTCATCAAGAAGCTATATAGCGTTAACCTTTTAAGTTAAAGACTGAGAACATAACACTCTCCTTGATGATATGCCACAACTAGACACATCAACATGACTTACAACAATTCTATCAATATTTCTAGCTCTCTTTATTATTTTCCAACTAAAAATCTCAAAATACAACTTCTACCACAACCCAGAAATAACAACAAAAGTACTAAAGCAAAACACCCCTTGAGAAACAAAATGAACGAAAATCTATTTACCTCTTTTATTACCCCTATAGTATTAGGCCTCCCCCTTGTTACCCTTATTATTTTATTTCCTAGCTTACTATTTCCCTCATCAAACCGACTAATTAACAACCGCCTCATCTCTCTCCAACAATGGGCACTCCAACTCGTATCAAAACAAATAATAAGTATTCACAATACTAAAGGACAAACATGAACATTAATATTAATGTCCCTAATCCTATTTATTGGATCTACAAATCTATTAGGCCTTCTACCCCACTCATTCACACCAACTACACAGCTATCAATAAACCTAGGCATGGCTATTCCCTTATGAGCAGGGGCCGTAATCACAGGTTTTCGCAATAAAACTAAAACATCATTTGCCCATTTCCTACCACAAGGAACGCCCACACCACTAATCCCAATACTAGTAATTATTGAAACCATTAGCCTCTTTATCCAACCAATAGCCCTTGCCGTACGACTAACAGCCAACATCACAGCAGGACACTTATTAATTCACTTAATCGGAGGAGCCACCCTTGCACTAACAAACATCAGTCCCACAACAGCACTCATTACATTCATTATTCTAATTCTACTAACAATTCTCGAATTCGCAGTAGCTATAATCCAAGCCTACGTATTTACTCTCCTAGTCAGCCTATACCTGCATGACAACACATAATGACACACCAAACCCATGCTTATCACATAGTAAATCCGAGCCCTTGACCCCTCACAGGAGCACTATCCGCCCTCCTATTAACATCCGGCCTCATCATATGATTTCACTTCAACTCAACCGCCCTACTAACCCTAGGCCTAACAACAAACATGCTCACAATATACCAATGATGACGAGATGTAATTCGAGAAAGTACCTTTCAAGGTCACCATACTCCAGCCGTTCAAAAAGGCCTTCGCTATGGAATAATCCTCTTCATCATTTCTGAAGTTTTATTCTTTACTGGGTTTTTCTGAGCTTTCTATCACTCGAGCCTTGCCCCCACACCCGAATTAGGCGGCTGCTGACCCCCAACAGGCATTCACCCACTTAATCCCCTAGAAGTCCCATTACTTAATACTTCCGTCCTCCTAGCCTCAGGAGTTTCCATCACCTGAGCTCACCACAGCCTCATGGAAGGAGACCGTAGCCACATACTACAAGCCTTATTTATTACCATTACACTGGGCCTATACTTCACATTATTACAAGCATCAGAATATTATGAAGCACCATTCACAATTTCAGACGGAGTCTACGGTTCAACTTTCTTCGTAGCTACAGGATTCCACGGCCTTCATGTTATCATCGGATCTACCTTCTTAATTGTCTGCTTTTTCCGTCAACTAAAATTCCACTTCACCTCTAATCATCACTTCGGTTTCGAAGCTGCTGCCTGATACTGACACTTTGTAGACGTAGTATGACTTTTCCTCTACATATCCATCTACTGATGAGGCTCATGTCCTTTTAGTATTAATTAGTACAACTGACTTCCAATCAGTTAGTTTCGGTATAATCCGAAAAAGAACAATAAACCTTATAATTGCTCTCCTGACTAATTTTACACTAGCTACATTACTCGTAACTATCGCATTTTGACTCCCCCAACTAAACGTTTACTCAGAAAAAACAAGCCCATATGAATGCGGATTTGACCCCATAGGATCCGCTCGCCTTCCCTTCTCCATAAAATTTTTCTTAGTAGCCATCACATTCCTCCTTTTTGACCTAGAAATTGCGCTACTCCTTCCACTACCATGAGCCTCACAAACAGCTAATCTAAACACAATGCTTACCATAGCCCTTCTCCTAATTTCTCTACTAGCCATAAGCCTAGCCTACGAATGAACTCAAAAAGGACTAGAGTGAACCGAATATGGTATTTAGTTTAAAACAAAATAAATGATTTCGACTCATTAGATTATGACTAAACTCATAATTACCAAATGTCCCTCGTATACATAAACATTATAACAGCATTCGCAGTATCTCTCACAGGGCTATTGATATATCGATCTCACCTAATATCCTCCCTCCTATGCCTAGAAGGAATAATATTATCCCTATTTATCATAGCCACCCTAATGATCCTAAATTCACATTTCACCCTAGCCAGCATAATACCTATTATCTTACTAGTTTTCGCAGCCTGCGAAGCAGCACTAGGCCTATCCTTACTAGTAATGGTATCAAATACATATGGTACTGATTACGTACAAAACCTTAACTTATTACAATGCTAAAATATATTATTCCTACAATAATACTCATACCCCTAACCTGACTATCAAAAAATAGCATAATCTGAATTAACTCCACACTTCATAGCTTACTAATTAGCTTCACAAGCCTACTCCTTATAAACCAATTCGGCGATAGCAGCCTCAACTTCTCATTAACTTTCTTCTCCGACTCCCTATCTACACCACTACTAATCCTAACCATATGACTCCTTCCCCTAATACTCATAGCTAGTCAACACCACCTATCGAAAGAAAGCCCAACCCGGAAAAAACTCTTCATCTCAATACTAGTCCTACTTCAACTGTTCCTAATTATAACATTTAGCGCCACAGAATTAATTTTCTTTTACATTATATTTGAAGCAACACTAGTCCCTACACTCATCATCATCACTCGATGAGGAAACCAAACAGAGCGCCTAAACGCCGGCCTCTACTTCTTGTTTTATACCCTAGCAGGATCCCTACCCCTACTAGTCGCACTAATTCACATTCAAAACACAGTAGGATCCCTAAACTTCCTAATCCTTCAATACTGAGCACAACCAGTACCCAACTCCTGATCCAATGTCTTCTTATGATTAGCATGCATAATAGCCTTCATAGTAAAAATGCCACTATATGGACTCCACCTTTGACTACCTAAAGCCCACGTAGAAGCCCCAATTGCAGGCTCCATAGTCCTTGCAGCAATCTTACTAAAACTAGGAGGATATGGCATGATACGAATCACACTACTCCTCAATCCAATTACCGACTATATAGCATATCCATTTATTATATTATCATTATGAGGCATAATCATAACCAGCTCAATTTGTCTCCGTCAAACGGACCTGAAATCACTTATCGCATACTCCTCCGTCAGTCATATAGCGCTCGTTATCGTCGCCATCCTTATCCAGACACCCTGAAGCTACATAGGAGCCACTGCCCTAATAATTGCCCATGGCCTTACATCATCTATACTTTTTTGCCTAGCAAACTCCAACTATGAGCGAATCCACAGCCGTACAATAATTTTAGCCCGCGGCCTCCAAACACTCCTTCCACTAATGGCTACCTGATGACTCCTAGCAAGCCTAACTAATCTGGCCCTACCCCCAACAATTAACCTAATTGGAGAACTATTCGTAGTTATATCAGCTTTTTCATGATCTAACATCACAATTATTCTAATAGGACTTAACATAGTGATCACCGCCCTATATTCCCTCTACATACTAATTACAACGCAATGGGGCAAACATACTCATCACATCAACAACATCTTACCTTCTTTCACACGAGAAAACGCACTCATATCACTTCATATACTACCACTACTACTTCTATCCCTGAACCCAAAAATTATCCTTGGCCCCCTATACTGTAAATATAGTTTAAAAAAAACATTAGATTGTGAATCTAACAATAGAAGCCCATCACCTTCTTATTTACCGAAAAAGTATGCAAGAACTGCTAACTCTATGCCTCCATGCCTAACAACATGGCTTTTTCGAACTTTTAAAGGATGGTAGTTATCCGTTGGTCTTAGGAACCAAAAAATTGGTGCAACTCCAAATAAAAGTAATAAACCTGTTCTCTTCTCTTGCACTAACCACCCTAACCCTATTAACCGCACCCATCATAATAACCAACCTCAATATCTACAAATCCACCAACTACCCACTTTATGTAAAAACGGTCGTTTCATGTGCCTTTATCACTAGCATAGTCCCCACAACAATATTCATTTACACAGGGCAAGAAATAGTCATTTCAAACTGACATTGACTATCCATCCAAACCCTTAAATTATCACTCAGCTTCAAAATAGACTATTTTTCAGTAATATTTATCCCAGTAGCACTATTCGTTACATGATCCATCATAGAATTCTCAATGTGGTACATACACTCAGACCCCAACATCAACCAATTCTTCAAATATTTACTCCTATTTCTCATCACAATACTCATCCTCGTCACCGCAAATAACCTCTTTCAACTATTTATCGGCTGAGAAGGAGTCGGAATCATATCATTCTTACTGATCGGATGATGATATGGACGAACAGATGCAAACACAGCAGCCTTACAGGCAATTCTATATAACCGCATTGGAGACATTGGGTTTATCCTAACAATAGCATGATTCCTAATCAACCTTAACACTTGAGACCTCCAACAAATCTTTATACTAAAACCAGAAAACTCAAACCTACCCCTAATAGGACTAGCTCTAGCTGCAACTGGAAAATCCGCGCAATTTGGCCTACACCCATGACTACCCTCCGCAATAGAAGGCCCAACACCCGTCTCAGCATTACTCCACTCAAGTACAATAGTAGTAGCAGGCATTTTCCTACTAATCCGCTTTCATCCATTAACAGAAAATAACAAACTTGCCCAATCTATTATACTATGCCTAGGAGCCATTACCACACTATTTACAGCAATATGTGCTCTCACCCAAAATGATATTAAAAAAATCGTCGCCTTCTCCACATCCAGTCAACTTGGCCTTATAATAGTAACAATTGGAATTAACCAGCCCTACCTAGCATTCCTCCACATCTGCACCCATGCCTTCTTCAAAGCCATGCTATTCATATGCTCCGGCTCTATTATCCACAACCTAAACAACGAACAAGACATTCGAAAAATAGGAGGCCTATTTAAAGCTATACCATTCACCACAACAGCCCTCATTATTGGCAGCCTTGCACTAACAGGAATACCTTTTCTCACCGGATTCTATTCCAAAGACTTAATTATTGAATCTGCCAACACGTCATATACCAACGCCTGAGCCCTCTTAATAACATTAATCGCCACCTCCTTCACAGCCGTCTACAGTACTCGAATTATCTTCTTCGCTCTCCTAGGACAACCCCGATTCCCAGCTCTCATCAACATTAATGAAAACAACCCGTTCCTAATTAACTCAATCAAACGCTTATTAATCGGAAGTCTCTTCGCAGGATTTATCATCTCCAACAACATCCCCCCAATAACAATTCCCCAAATTACTATACCCCACTATCTAAAAATAACCGCCCTAGCAGTTACAACCCTAGGCTTTATTTTAGCACTAGAAACCGCCAACATAACTCACCACCTGAAATTCAACTATTCATCAAACACATTCAAATTCTCCAACCTACTGGGATACTACCCCACAATCATACACCGCTTAACCCCCTACATAAATTTAACAATAAGCCAAAAATCAGCATCCTCTCTCCTAGACCTAATCTGACTAGAAGCTATTCTACCAAAAACCATCTCACAGGCCCAGATAAAAATAGCTACCACAACAACAAACCAAAAAGGCCTAATTAAACTATATTTCCTTTCCTTCCTAGTTACAATCCTCGTCAGCACAATTTTATTTAATTTCCACGAGTAATTTCCATAATCACCACAACACCAATTAACAAAGATCAACCAGTAACAATAACTAATCAAGTACCATAACTGTATAAAGCAGCAATCCCTATGGCCTCCTCACTGAAAAATCCAGAATCCCCTGTATCATAAATAACCCAATCCCCCATACCATTAAACTTAAATACAACCTCTACCTCCTTATCTTTCAATACATAATAAACCATAAGAAACTCCATTAACAAACCAGTAATAAACGCCCCTAAAACAACTTTACTAGAAACTCAAACCTCAGGATATTGCTCAGTAGCCATAGCCGTCGTATAACCAAAAACTACCATCATACCCCCCAAATAAATTAAAAAAACTATTAAACCTAAAAAAGACCCACCAAAATTCAACACAATACCACATCCCACCCCACCACTCACAATTAACCCTAACCCCCCATAAATAGGCGAAGGTTTTGAAGAAAACCCCACAAAACCTATTACAAAAATAACACTTAAAATAAATACAATATATATTATCATCATTCTCGCATGGAATCTAACCATGACCTATGATATGAAAAACCATCGTTGTTATTCAACTACAAGAACACTAATGACCAACATCCGAAAAACCCACCCATTAATAAAAATTGTAAACAACACATTTATTGACCTTCCAACCCCACCAAACATCTCATCATGATGAAACTTTGGATCCCTCCTAGGCACCTGCCTAATTTTACAGATCCTGACAGGCCTATTCCTAGCTATACACTATACATCTGACACAATAACAGCATTCTCCTCTGTAACTCACATTTGTCGAGATGTAAATTACGGCTGAATTATCCGATACATACACGCAAACGGAGCATCAATGTTCTTTATCTGCCTATTCATACATATCGGACGAGGTCTATATTATGGATCATATACCTTTCTAGAAACATGAAATATTGGAGTAATTCTCCTATTCGCAACAATAGCCACAGCATTCATAGGCTACGTCTTACCATGAGGACAAATATCATTCTGAGGGGCAACAGTCATCACTAACCTTCTCTCAGCAATCCCATATATTGGCACAAACCTAGTCGAATGAATCTGAGGGGGATTCTCAGTAGACAAAGCCACTCTCACCCGATTCTTCGCCTTCCATTTTATCCTCCCATTCATCATTACAGCCCTCGCCATAGTCCACCTGCTCTTCCTCCACGAAACAGGATCCAACAACCCCACAGGAATTCCATCAGACACAGACAAAATCCCATTTCACCCCTACTACACCATTAAAGATATCTTAGGCGCCATGCTACTAATTCTTGTCCTAATATTACTAGTACTATTCACACCCGACCTACTCGGGGACCCAGACAACTATACCCCAGCAAACCCACTCAACACACCCCCTCACATTAAACCTGAATGATACTTCCTATTTGCATACGCAATCCTACGTTCAATTCCCAACAAACTAGGGGGAGTCCTAGCCCTAATCCTCTCAATCCTAATCTTAGTACTTGTACCTTTCCTCCACACATCTAAACAACGAAGTATAATATTCCGCCCAATCAGCCAATGCATATTCTGAGTCCTGGTAGCAGACCTACTAACACTCACATGAATTGGAGGACAGCCAGTCGAACATCCCTACATTATTATTGGACAACTAGCATCTATCATATATTTCCTCATCATCCTAGTAATAATACCAGCAGCTAGCACCATTGAAAACAACCTCCTAAAATGAAGACAAGTCTTTGTAGTACAATTAATACACTGGTCTTGTAAACCAGAAAAGGAGAACAACCAATCTCCCTAAGACTCAAGGAAGAAGCCATAGCCTCACTATCAGCACCCAAAGCTGAAATTCTATTTAAACTATTCCCTGAACCACCACTAACCACATCTATTGGTATATTCCCAAAAACATTAAGAGCCTCCCCAGTATTAAATTTACTAAAAATTTCAAATATACAACACGAACTTCCCACTCCACAAGCTTACACACATGCCAACAACCCACACGTACAAAAACACCCCAATCCTAACCCAATTTAAATATCCACACAAACGCTAACACCACACATATAACCTTCACACAGTTTATTATATGTCTGCCCTACATGCATGCAGTACTAATCTAATATAAACATGGCATATGTACACTACATTTTATGGTCTACTTCACGAGCACGTACATCAATATTAATGTAGCAAGGACATAATATGTATATAGTACATTAAACGATTTTCCACATGCATATAAGCACGTACATCAATATTAATGTAGCAAGGACATAATATGTATATAGTACATTAAACGATTTTCCACATGCATATAAGCATGTACAGTGTTTCCATTGACAGTACATAGTACATTTTACTGCATACTCGTACATAGCACATGAAGTCAAATCCATTCTCGCCAACATGCATATCCTGTCCATTAGATCACGAGCTTGTCGACCATGCCGCGTGAAACCAGCAACCCGCTCGGCAGGGATCCCTCTTCTCGCTCCGGGCCCATTAATTGTGGGGGTAGCTATTTAATGAACTTTATCAGACATCTGGTTCTTTCTTCAGGGCCATCTCACCTAGAATCGCCCATTCTTTCCCCTTAAATAAGACATCTCGATGGACTAGTGACTAATCAGCCCATGCTCACACATAACTGTGCTGTCATGCATTTGGTATTTTTTAACTTTTGGGGATGCTTGGACTCAGCTATGGCCGTCTGAGGCCCTGACCCGGAGCATGAATTGTAGCTGGACTTAACTGCACCTTGAGCATCCCCATAATGGTAGGCATGGGCATTGCAGTCAATGGTCACAGGACATATTCATTATACTGTACTTCACCATGCTTCCGCTCCACCTCTTCCCCCCCTCCTCCTTAAATATATACCACCGTTTTAAACACGCCCCCTCCTAGATATTAGTGCAAAATTTTTCTACTTCCAATACTCAAATCTTTACTCCAGCCAAGGTAAATATATAAGTGCCTGGGTCTTTTACATGGCAAGCG